AAAAATTCTGCCACACTAAAATACGTTGTATTTTTCCATAATAATATGTTCGCTCAAGAAAGACTCCAGAAGATGTTAATGGTAAATAAGAAGATTGTTTACGAAGAAACACTAATAAAAATTCGCATTCAGATATATAAGAATTATATAAGAACCAAAATAGTCTTTTATTTTCTTTTGAAATAACAGAAATAGATTTCTTCGGAGTAATGAGACTATTCCAATTATGATATTGGTGAAGAAAGAGCCGCAAAAAATGCAAAGAGGGAGCATCCTGGACTCGAGATTGAAGAATTTGAACCAGGATTTCCATATGAATGGGATGAGGTATTAGTATATCTGACAGATAATTTAAATGCGATAATTTATCTTCTAAAAAGGGAAATATTGAATGAATAGATCGTAAATTGTGTATTTCTTCGATGGAAGATTTCAATTGAAGCGAGAATGGAATTTCTACAATGACTGAAACTCCTTCTGATATCATCAGAGAATAAAAATAGGAATAATAATTGTGTCCAACGAATCTATTTTTGTTAGATTCATTAAAGGAACAAATCAAATGATTTTGTTGATACATTCGAATAATTAAACGTTTCACAAGTACTGCACTAGATTTCTTGTCATAACCTAAAAAATTTACGGGTTCATAAAAAATTGACCCATTTAAACCATGATCATGAGCAAATACATAAATATACTCCTGAAAGAGAAGCGGGTATAGGAAGTGTTGTTGCCAAGATCTATCTTTTTCTAAAAAGCTTTGTAATTCTTCCATTTTGATTTCTACTTGAAGCAGAAGCAGGAGGCATTTCTTGGGTTATCAAATGATACATAGTGCAATATGGTCAGAACGAAGTATGTATTCTCTTTATTATAGATATTATGTATCTAGTATGGTAAGAAAAAATATATTATATATACCCCGGAAAGGAAACTAGGAGTCCAATCGACAGATCTTTTTACTTTCTTTTTCTATCCAATTGGTTTATCCTTCTTTCTTAGAATTAAAAAAGTGTAAAAAATCCTTTATTTTCGCAACCCGATTGCTCTTTTGACTTTGGAAAAAATTCTCTTTATCAGTATACCGTTTCTTCTACACATTCATTCGTTTCCAATCTAAAGATCTAAAGAATAATTAGGATTCATTAAAAAAAGAAAAAGAATCTGTGGTCCACTCACATCCCAAGAGGACCCACTGTTTCCCGCATTAGGCACTAATCTATTTTTAACGTCTAATTAGATTGGGGAATTATTGAATCCAAATTAAGAACATAAGCTCGTTTCTTTTTGTTTTACCAAAATTGGAGCTATAGGGCTCTATCCATTTATTCATTAGACCCAACCAACAAATAGAATAGTAAGTAAATGAAACTTGTTTCCTTACAAAAATAAAAATCAAAACAATTCTTTGGAATGATTCGGTAAGGAGAAACTCAAAGTTCCACTTTCTTTAATTGAAATTTTGCATTTTATAATACAAAAAAAAATGGATTTTATTACGACATGCTGTTTTTTCCATTCATTACCTTTGAGGATCAGTCGTGGTCTTATAGACTCTACCAATAGTCTGGACGAATTCGTTACTTCATCCAAATGTGTAAAAAATCATAGTCGCACTTAAAAGCCGAGTACTCTACCATTGAGTTAGCAACCCGAAAAATACAATATAAAATACAATATGTAGATATGATCGAAAAAAAAAAAAATGAATTGAATTGCATAACCTCATCAAAATATTGAACTAACAAAAAAAGAGATTTAACGATCAATTAGAAAGATCCAAATCGAAAATCGAAAGAGAAATCGGCGAATCCGATTAAAAAACAACAGATTCACAAACAAACAATAAGGGGTACTCGAATTTGAACTAAATGAACCACCCATTTTTGTTATTCAATTTTTGATTATCGTTAACGCTAAGAAAATTAATCTTGTCAGACAAAAAATCCAGCAATGCAAACCACTTAAATGAACTAAGACCCCAATACAAAAACTACTTATTTATTGGTTGGGGATAAACAGATCTATTGATCTATAGATCGAATTATATTTGTTCGATACACCATTGTCAATATGAATGCAATGGTGAGAAAACAAATTTAAGTAAATCAAATAAGGATTTGTGTTAGATTAGGACAACATAAATAAAAAAAGATTTTGATGTAAAAAAGAAATAAGGAGAAGAGGTAAAGAAAAAATCTTGGGTTTATTCAATTAATATAGAATATAGGTACAATAAGAAAGATTAATCCCTTGTTTGTTGGTAGATTACCACAACAAGAAAAAAAATAGAACAAGAAAAGGCAAATTTGAAGTAAATAATTACCCAAAGATAGATACTAGTTACTTCACCCTTATTTCTTATTTATTTTACACTTATTTATTTTATTATTTTTATTATTTTATTATTTTATTTTAGAATTTTGTTTTTTCCTTTACTTTAATTTCATTAACTCGGAGTTCTTTCTTTAAAAAATTCTGCCTTTCTTAAAATATCATAAACAGTTCCTGTAGGTTGAGCGCCCTTTTCAAGGAAATATAGAATAAGAGGAACATTTGAATAAGTTTGATTCTTTATCGGATCATAAAAACCCACTTTTCGAAGATCTCTTCCTTCTCTTCGGGATCGAACATCAATTGCAACGATTCGATAGATGGCTCATTGGGATAGATGTAGATAAACCATTCTCCCCCCAGAAACGTATACGAGGTTTTCTCCTCATACGGCTCGAGAAAAAAGGATTCTAATTTCTGTATATAATGGCAAATTGAGATCCATAAAATAAAATAATAAATGGACTATGATTCGTTTTTTATTCTTCCTTGCCTTACAGAAAAAGAAATATCATTTATACTCATAACTCAAGTTGAATAATTCTGACAGAGTCCAAAGGAAAATCCTTAGATATTTTTTGAGCCGTCTCTAATCTCTTTTGTTTGTCTCATCTCGAATACATTTTGATTTCTTATTCTGATTTAATTGTTGAGACAATTGAAAATAGTGTTTCCTTGTTCCGGAATCCCTTATCTTTGCTTTTTGAAATCATTGGGTTTAGACATTACTTCGGTGATCCTTATTCTTTTTCAAAAAGGTAGCAACATCCTTTTTGTTTTTTGGTATTTCTTTCTATCTATAGAAAAGAAAGATTGATTCCCGTATGACACACTTTATTTGACCGAAATAGTTTTACCAATTCCGAAAAATTTGACTTTTTTCAAACTTGTTTCGAATTTGAACCTTTCGATTTCTATATTGAAGATATGCTTACAAAGCCGGTCTAACTTATTGATTGTCACTAACCCTAGATTCTTTCCCTTGATAAATGAATCAATTCTTTATGCTCGAGCTCCATGATGTACTATCAACCTAAGACAAATTAGGTTTGTAATGGAACAGAACAAACTATGTCGAGACAAGAGCATCTTCATTGGTATAGAAAATGGTGGATGTAAAAAAAAATCCACAACCGATCGTGTCCTTCAAGTCGCACGTTGCTTTCTACCACATCGTTTCAAACGAAGTTTTACCATAACATTCCTCTAATTTAGAATTGAATTTCAAACCGCTATGGAATTGATTCATTATATAATTAATTATGAATAGTCATTAGCTTAATAGGCGATACGATATATAATAATTTATTTTTCTATCTATGAGTGGATAAGTATTTATTCGGAGAAAGCTCCGCAAATATCCAATTTCTTTAACTTCCTATTATATGAATAAAACCAATTTCTAAAAATAAAAAAGACAAAAACTCTAAAAAAACAGGACTTTTGCTTAAGAGTTATTTGAATCTTCAACGTCAGCAGATTGCTCGGGACAATCAATCAGCAGAGGAGGGATCCATTTTTTGCAAAACAAAAGAAAAAACTAGAAACCCCAAAGGAAAGTCTTTTTTTAATTTAATAAATATAGATTTCTAATTCCGAAACAACAAAAATGAATTGAATTAAGTAAACAAACAATTCCAATGATCCGAAAAGGTCATAAGTTTCTCGATAATATGATTTAGCACACTTCTTCAAATACTAAAAGTTCATAAAAAATGAATTCGTGTAAGGCAAAATGAAAGTCGTTATTCTTTCGAAAGAATTTGAATCAAGAATTAGAAGAGTCTGATCTTTTCGTTTCGTATTATTCACCATATACAACGAACAATTGTTACAGGGGGGAGTCCTGTATATTTAAATAATCACGGACCCCTTTCCAAAAATCCTTTTCACTTAAACAAAAGCCTTTTTAATCTTGAAGTACAACTGAAGTACAACAAACAATAATATAACAATATTATGATAAAATATCATATATACATATATATTATGTAGGCGCAGACCTTGTTTATTTTATAAAGATTTTGTTTTACTTCAAGTTCAAAATTCAAAAAGTTTTTCATCAATTCTACAAAGTATATGAAATATACGAAATTCCCCCTAATCACTATATTACATTGATCCCAAATTCAAATTTGGACCAAATCAAATATAAGATACTAAAATACAAAGAAATGGGATATTGATCAGATAATTTTTTTTCCTATTTTTTTCCACAACACTTCTTTAAGAACCTTAAGACCCGCGACGAAAGTAATGAAATTTAGTACCACAAACTTCTTTCTTACTCTTTTTTTTTAGTTTAGTCTCCGTGAAATTTTTATATCTTATTTTTTGACTTTAAGCTTTATAATAATTTCTTTTATGGAAAGGAATAAGGATGCTCTTGTTTCACATTTCGATTTCGAATGTATCGTGGGACATAAAGTTTTTTTTTTTACTCATTCAAAAAAGAAATATTTACTTCCACTCGCTTTTATTTGACACTTTATTATGGTTGTGAGAAATCAAATGAATTCTAAGAATTCAGAAAAAGGGTTGTTCTCTTTAAGATTTTTCTGTTTTATTTTTATATGGGATACAATGTAATCTAGAATACAACGTAATCCCTTCTTTCGTTTCTGACGGAAACGATCTGGGACGGAAGGATTCGAACCTCCGAATAACGGGACCAAAACCCGCTGCCTTACCGCTTGGCCACGCCCCATTTTGATTTCTAGTCTAATCTACAAAATAAAGTGTAATATTCGTATTAGGATTCGTCAATCCCAGGCGAAATAGGCATACGGGATATTTTCTTGCTAAGATTCAACACATTAGATATAGTAGAATCAAAAAAATTCATTGATCATTACATAGAATTCAATTAAGATAATGTATGAAAGTAGAATTCCTTGTATTATCAGTTGAGAATGGAAGGAACTATTTTTGATTTGGGAGAGTTAGAAAAAAAGAAGGATTTTTTTACTTTCTTTTTTCATTTTTCCCTTAGAAAAATAACTCAATCAAAATAAAATTATCTAATCTACAAAAACTAAATGTTTGTTATGCTTAATATTTCTAGTTTAATCTGTATCTGTCTTAATTCTGTTCTTTATTCAAATGGATTTTTCTTCGCCAAATTGCCTGAAGCTTATGCGATTTTCAATCCAATCGTAGATGTTATGCCTGTCATACCTGTCCTCTTTTTTCTCTTAGCCTTTGTTTGGCAAGCTGCTGTAAGTTTTCGATAAAATCTTTAATACTTTGCCGAATTCATTCATGATTTATTCAATAATAAAATTAGAAAAATGAATAAAATCAGTAGGTAAAGTTTTACATTTGAAATCTTGGATTCAAAATAGAAATTATTCCATTCTATATTGAATAACTGCGTCAATGCATTTGGATCAACTTATTTCTTTCCGCGTTGTTCTGATTTTCCCGCGGGCAAGGACTTTATTAAGTCTAGGTCTTCTACAATACCAAATTATCGGTATGACAAGAAATCTTTTGTAAGGAAGGAATCCAAATCTTTTTACAAAAAAATTCCTAAAAACAACTTTTCAAAAAAAAAATATTTGTAGTAAAAAAATAGAGAATCTATTCCCTTTATCGAAAAAATCTTATCTTGGAGATTGTGTAATGCTTACTCTCAAACTCTTTGTCTACACAGTAGTGATATTCTTTGTTTCTCTCTTCATCTTCGGATTCTTATCTAATGATCCAGGACGTAATCCTGGGCGTGAAGAATAAAAAAAAGAGATTTTTCGTTTTTCCTTGGTTTTTTTCTAAATTTTTTATTATTTTATCTATTCCATATATTTACCTATGATAAAATCAAGGAATCGAAATTCCTTCGAAATCGGAAGTTCTCAAGTAATTGTAATCAGAACCGGCGGAGAAAGAGGGATTCGAACCCTCGGTACGAATAACTCGTACAACGGATTAGCAATCCGCCGCTTTAGGCCACTCAGCCATCTCTCCCAATTTTCAATTGCAAATTTTTATGTGATGTAACATATGAAATCAAAATTGAGAAAATTCTTTTCTTCTTATTTTCCAATTTCAAATTCTTTAAATTTCTATAAATTTCTATTCTATTCTATTAAATAGTAATTTCTATTAAATAGTAATTAAATTAATTAAATTAAATATTATATTTAATTATTTAATTTAAATATTTGAAATATTATATTAATTAATAAGAATTTGAATTATAAAAGTCTTATCTTATACTTATCTTATATCTTATCTTATACTTATCTTATACTTAAACTTATCTTATACTTAATATTAAGTATATAATTAGTTATATTATATATTATAATATATTATAATTATATATATTAACTATTATATTAATTATATTTAATTATATAATATATATATTAGTATATATATTATAGTATATATATATTAGTAGTAATATTATATATTATAATATTATATATTAGTAGTAATATTGGTAATAGCAAATAAATAAATATTATGTATATATTATAATAAATAACAATTAACTAACAATTAACAATAGATTTAAATAACAATTAACAATAGATTTTCAGATTCTAAATATGTACTAAATATGTATTTTAATAATCAAAGTGTCCTAATCCTAAATGAAATTAAATATATAATTTATTAATAATCTAAATATATGATATGATTTAATTAAATATATGATTTATTAATAAATATGATTTATTAATAATCAAAATATTAATATTTTTCATTTCATTTCATTTTTCTATTTTTATTATATTTTATTTCTTTCTTCAATTTTTTTTTTCATTCTTATAAAAAACTAAACTACTAAACTATAAGAAAATTAAGTATAAGAAAAAAAGCAAATAAAACAAATACAAAATACAAAAAGTTAAGAAATCAAATTAAGTGAAAAACAAATTGGATTAGGAATTCCATTTCATTTAGATAATAAAAGGGGATATCTCGAATAGAAAAATACCTTATTAATTTTGTATAAAAGGTTTATTCTCCCCCCTCCCCTCACGCCCCAACCGGTTAAGTACTGCCCGGCCCAGTACTTCTTTTTTTTTTCAAGCATTCCTAGACCAAACGATTTCATTCTAATTTAATAGCAATTTATTGAAGAAACAACAAAACAAGGACAATCCCTATTCTCACTTCTATGATAGAAGTTTCATTTCTAATTATTTCTTT